ATGGACCCGAATCCAGTAGTATGGAACATCTTCTTTTCCAAGTGAAATCCCCTAGTATATGAAAGAATGAAAAAGTGCTTTCGTTGTTGTGGAAGAAGAAGCCTTCGTATCTTAATGCATGTATTTAATTTATTCGGAGCTATTAGAGCGGGATCCACTTTTTGGGGAATATGAGTCGAAGCAATAACAAGAATCTTTCCAGTGGAACATCTTTCACTGGAGAGATAGTTCTCTAATAGACCGAGGGATAAGTAATTCGACTCATTCACATGCAGATCATGAATGTTTGGAATCCATATTATGCAAGGAGACATTGCTTTTGCTAATTCGAATTGAAGGGTGATCTCAAATCGGTCTATTTTCGGCGTCATATACATAGTTAGCACATTCGTCATAGTTAGCAGCTCCATATCAATATCAAGGTCATCATCACTATCATCAGTATCATCACTATCATCAATATCGTCACTATCATCAATATCGTCACTATCATCAATATCGATATCATCAATAAGATAACCTTTAGGCTTGTCGTCCAGGAACTTGTTCGGAAATACCGTAATGAAAGGAACATAGGAGTTTGTCGCTAGGTATTTGACCAAACAGGATCGTCCAGTTCCTATAGAACCTATCACTAAAATACCTCTAGAAGGGGATAGGGCTAAGCGGAGCGAAAAGGGTTTTCCATGAGGAGATGGGGAATGAAAACTATTAGCCCCACGCGAGGTTTGTGAATAAGTGATTGTCTGATAATGAGCAAGGAATATCCGTCTTTCTGCTAAACAGGATCTATTGAACTCATAATTCATTAGATCCTTTTGATGAATGTCAACTAAGTATCGTAAGGAAATTGATCCCGGTTGTTCAATCATTTGATAACCAGAGTCATTCTTTGATAAATGATCACTATGAGTCAGACTCAATAGAATCTGATCAATCCCTTTTTCTGTCGTTAAGGTGGAGAACTGAACCAAGAATTCTCTTTCTTCATCATCAATCGAATCACTGTTCGCGACCCAGAATTCTATTTTCTCATCAATCCAATCACCGTTCACGTTTTTTCTTTTTCTTATCAATGAATAGATCTCTTTACTTGTACGACTTAGATGTCTCGTATTTCTCGAAAAAATGATTCGATTGATGGGATTTGGTATGATACTTACAAGATCGATGAGATTGATCTTCCAATATTTATTCTTAGAACGTATTGATTTGACCCCATAAGCGGGACCACCACCCAATAGCATGTTGCCACCAGAAGCAGAACCCCGTATTTCTTCCAGAGAATCTCCTAATTGTTCCAGAACAACTAGAAAGAGATTTTTTAACCAGAAAGAATTCAGTTCAGATGTAGGATACCTATCCAGAAGTTTTCGAAATTCCATCATGTATGATGGAATCATCAAAGATTTGATCTTTTCTAACTCTGTCTGTAACTCACTAGAGGCTCGGGAAACAAAGAGAAGATGTATACGAACGAGATATCCAGCAACAAGAAGAAGGAAAAAGATTGAATAGAGGAACTCCCGAGCATTTGTTGATCTCAGATGTGCCCATATCAATGGAACGGGTGACTCATTATTTCGATGAATCATTTCTTCGGACAGAAGAAGATTCTGTAAACATTGACTCGAAATCTCACTTATCAGAGTCCATTGTGTAAGAATCTTCTGAAGAATTGGCCGTGATATATCTGATCCATGCATCATATCATGAAAAATGGATACAAATTTTTGACTGCTACTTAGTATCGGCAATGGGTCTGAAAGAGTATCTAAAAGGGTGAGATTGAGATATTTGCACCCTATCGAAGTAAGGAACCATGGCATATATGTTTGGAACAGATTCCATTTTGAGAGATTTGAAAAAGCACTATCTCGTTGAAAGGTTCTATACATCTGCCCTTTCTCAACGCATTTCTTTAGACAAAGACTCCGTTTTTTCCTCTTTCCGGATGGTAAATACTTCTCAGAACATGGAGTGTGAATCAAACCCATGTTTGAATTGAAACTGAGATACTGATGCAAGTTATTCCCTTCTGAATCAGATAGATTCATATCTGAAAGAGGCTGACAAGAAGTTCTTTCCAAATTGACTATTTGTTCCTCTGTTAGAGGTGTTGCAGAAATGTCTGCGATCGAGTAAATAGCTCTACGAACGAATGGATCGGATCGAATTTGAAAATGTAATAAAGATTTGTACAAGTTATACGTTTCATCACCACTTTGTGGGAAATCATTAGGTATGAAGATGTCAGATACCTGTGACTCCATTGGTGAAATAGTCTCTCTCTCCAAAAAAAGATATTTTTTTTTACCGACGCACAAAGAAAATATCTTGTTGCGAATGGACAAGATATTGAGGAATTGTCCATATGTAAGATCATAATTATTGATACGGGTCTTTTCCACATCAAAGGGGAATCCTTTGTTACAATAGAACCAGAAGTGATGTGGATCATTCAAGAATCGAAGTCGATTTGCTTTATAAAAAGAAGATATCAATGAACTTCTATGAAATGGTTTCACGGGATTCAGCCAATTGTCTCGATCGTGGGATCTCATTGAGAAATAGGAATCCGTGTTATCAAAGGATTTCCTGCGATTCTTTCTAGTATGGAATGAGTCAATCATCCGCTTTGGTATCTTTTTGAACAAAAATGGTAATATTGTTCCTCCATTGATCAAGAATTTCGGTCTTTGGGAAGTATCATGATCATCCAATAAGAAGGGTTTCAATTTCTTCAAATGAACGATTTGAACACCTATGGATTCTAACAACTGATTGCAGAGTTGATCATTCGGACCTTTCAATTCATAGATGTGGATCTCGGACCTATGAATGGGGATATTCCCGATACTCACAAAGAAAAAGGGAAGTAACTTGGACAAAAAGGGAAGTGACTTGGACAAAAAGAGAAGTGACTTGGACAAAAAGAAACGAAGTGTCTTAGACAAATCTTCTTTGTCGATAGCCTCGGACCAATCAATCGAATATTGATTAATACGTAATCGATCGAACACTACTTGCACTACTTGAAAAGGATTCTTCTGTTCAGAAACGAAATGTTCCAAATGTTCCTGGAAATTCTTGCTCCCATTGGACCATTTGTATCTATATGCATCAGGATCCCGATTCATGGATCTCTCAGTTCGAGAAATAAGAGGATCAAACCATTTCTTCTGACTCTTTTTCAAATTTGATAAATGTTGGTTGATCGTATATTTCATTATAGTTATATGATTCAGAGTATCATTTCCTATTTGATCCCTTTGAATTCCATATTCGAAGTTACGATCGGATCTATTCATTAAAAAGAATCGATTCGATACATTTCTTATGTACCCATAGGTGCTATATTGGATTTGAATCAGATTTCGGATCAATCTATATTGATTGACTGCCTCCATTATGTTGTTGCTAGCAAATACCGCTGTTTTTAGTTTGGGATCTTCCAAATCATTCCCGCAGTAGATCCGGACCGATTTTTTTCTGATCCTTCGAGAAAAAGATTCATTCTCCTCATAAAAAAGAGGAGGTAGAACCAATAAGGATTTCTTTTTCGATTCATCTCTGGAGTTGAATACCTCATTCAATAATTTTTTTTGATCCAACCCGTAGGAATCAATAGAAAAGGCAAATACCCTATGATACACCAGATCCGGCTCGGTTATTGATAGAGTGAATAGATCCGCCATTTCTGGGAATCTCTCTTCTGATTCAAAAAAATCGTGGCGTAACGCGTATCCCCCTTTGTTCCGGTCATGGAATAGATGAAAGAAATCAAAAAATGGATTTTTGTTCAAGAATGAAATCTTATTGGAACTGTCCATATCCGGTTCATCCTTTGGAACCAGATCCGGGATGTGATATGGTTCCGAAGGATGAATTGAGACGGTATTTTGTAAATACGTAATTATCTTGAATATATCAACCATTTCTTTATTTTCCGCTCGCCTGGAAGGGACAAAAGAAACATCTTGTTTTTTCTTCAACAATTTCTGATCTCTAGTGGACCTCTCAGTAGGATTCGAACCCAGATGAAGTTCTGACCATCTGTCAGAGAAAAAAGAACGAATTGATCTTGTAGGATTCCCAAGAAATTCTTCGATTTCTTCCGGAAGCAGATGATTATTCATCCGCTTCTCAGGTTCCGTGAATAGCCAGGACATGGAGGAAGATCCAAAAAGGCATTTCGGGAATCGATCTGATTCTATCTCTGTTCGTTCCATTTGAAGAAAGGAAGGATCCCAAAGAATCGATCTCTCTTTTAGTTGCTGAATCTCTGTTTGATCGATCAATGTGTGATATTCTGAATCCTCATTTCTAACGGAATCGAAATGATCTCTGGATTGATCAGAAGAAGATCCTTTCCATTGGCTAGAATCCGTTACTTGAACGAAAATAGATCTTGTGGAATCATATTGAATATTTGACAATACATTCCGTACCTTGCTAAAAAACCGATCCTTGTTTACCAACCACACATTGTCTAACCAAATCCAATTCTCTCTCGAGACGTTCCTCAAAAAATCCGATTCGTGCTGATTCTTCCCCCAACTAACGAAGAGATCTTGGCGGAATTGCCACATATGAAATTGAGCACAATTTTGCAAAGAAATACCCCACTTGTTTCTCGAGAAGAGATGGGAAACATGCTCAATATCATTGGATTGCATAGTTGCCCCAGCTCCTTGTTGTTTGAAGAAACTCTCCCCCTCAATTGGTCTTTTTTCACGAAAAGCAGACATGAGATAAGAAATCAAGTCTTTCCCTAAGATTTCGAATAGCTGTCCCGAATTCAAGTTGATTATGTTTCGTTTCTTCCTCGGAGAAAGACGATCAAACAATTCCCAATCATGGTCCTTGCGGATCGGATTATCCGTATAGGATAAAAAATGAAACTCCAGATATTTGCTATCTTTCTCTTTGAATGAGATCTCAATTCCAGCTATGGTTTCATTAGATATCTGACAACTAGAATCCCTCCTTTTTCCGAT